ACAGACGTATGATCATTACGCTTCAACCGGGTTATTCTATTCTAACTCTTATACAGAAAAGAACTTAAATCAAAATACTTAATAACACGGCGATACATTTATACAAAACTTCTACCCCGAGCACACGCAATGGAGCCGTAGACAGTCAAGTGAAATCCAATCCACGAAAGAATTTGATCTATGGACAGCATCATTGTGGTAAAGGTCGTAATGCCAGAGGAATCATTACCGCAGGGCATAGAGGGGGAGGTCATAAGCGTCTATACCGTAAAATCGATTTTCGACGGAATGAAAAAGACATATCTGGTAGAATCGTAACCATAGAATACGACCCTAATCGAAATGCATACATTTGTCTCATACACTATGGGGATGGTGAGAAGAGATATATTTTACATCCCAGAGGGGCTATAATTGGAGATACCATTGTTTCTGGTACAGAAGTTCCTATATCAATGGGAAATGCCCTACCTTTGAGTGCGGTTTGAACTATTGATTTACGTAATTGGAAGTAACCAATTAGGTTTACGACGAAACCTAGAAATCGATCACTGATCCAATTTGAGTACCTCGACGGGATAGACCTCAACAGAAAACTGAAGAGTAACGGCAGCAAGTGATTGAGTTCAGTAGTTCCTCATATAAAATTATTGACTCTAGAGATATGGTAATATGGAGAAGACAAAATTGTTTGAAGCACGGACAGAACCGGAAGCACCCCTTGTTTCAAAGAGAGGAGGACGGGTTATTCACATTTCATTTGATGGTCAGAGGCGAATTGAAAGCTAAGCAGTGGTCATTCTAAAGATCCCCCGGGGAAAAATAGAGATGTCTCCTACGTTACCCGTAATATGTGGAAGTATCGACGTAATTTCATAGAGTCATTCGGTCTGAATGCTACATGAAGAACATAAGCCAGATGACGGAACGGGGAGACCTAGGATGTATAAGATCATAACATGAGTGATTCGGCAGATTTGGATTCCTATATATCCACTCATGTGGTACTTCATCATACGATACGATTCATATAAGATCCATCTGTCTAGATATCATCATAGACATCCAGAAAGCCGTATGCTTTGGAAGAAGCTTGTACAGTTTGGGAAGGGGTTTTTATTGATCAAAAAGAAGAATCTACTTCAACCGATATGCCCTTAGGCACAGCCATACATAACATAGAAATCACACTTGGAAAGGGTGGACAATTAGCTAGAGCAGCAGGTGCTGTAGCGAAACTGATTGCAAAAGAGGGTAAATCGGCCACGTTAAGATTACCATCTGGGGAGGTCCGTTTGATATCCAAAAACTGCTCAGCAACAGTCGGACAAGTGGGTAATGTTGGGGCGAGCCAGAAAATTTTGGGTAGAGCCGGATCTAAGTGTTGGCTAGGTAAGCGTCCTGTAGTCAGAGGAGTGGTTATGAACCCTGTAGACCATCCCCATGGGGGTGGTGAAGGGAGGGCCCCGATTGGTAGAAAAAAACCCACAACCCCTTGGGGTTATCCTGCGCTTGGAAGAAGAAGTAGGAAAAGGAATAAATATAGTGATAGTTTGATTCTTCGTCGCCGTAAATAGGAATATGAATATGGAAAATCCAATAGAATAGGTTTCTTCGTATTTACAAAAGAAATAAGGAAGAATCAACAACTGTGACACGCTTACCCCAAAAAAATCCTTTTGTAGCTAATCATTTATTGAGAAAAATTGAGAAACTAAACATGAAGGAGGAAAAAGAGATAATATTAACTTGGTCTCGGGCATCTACTATTATACCCACAATGGTCGGACATACAGTTGCTATCCATAATGGAAAGGAACATTTACCTATTTACATAACAGATAGTATGGTCGGTCACAAATTGGGAGAATTCGCGCCTACTCTGACTTTCAACGGACACCCGAAAAAGGATAATAGATCTCGCCGTTAATTTAATAAAGTGAAGTAGGCGCTCATCATTCATTGGTGGGAGGTGAACCTTATGTCAAAATGCAGAAAGCGGAAGAAGGATTTGCAAAAGATGAAGACGAAGAAGAGCTTAATTACACAAGTAAAAGCTGTAGCTCAAAATATCCGTATGTCTGCTCACAAAGCACGAAGAGTCGTTGATCAGATCCGCGGGCGTTCCTACGAAGAAACACTTATGCTACTCGAACTCATGCCTTATCGAGCATCTTATCCAATTTTCAAATTGGTTTATTCTGCAGCAGCAAATGCTAGTCACAATAAAAGTTTCAACGAAGCCGATTCAGTCATTAGTAAAGCCGAAGTCAATGGGGGTACTATCATGAAAAGGTTAAAACCTCGGGCTCGAGGACGTAGTTATCCGATAAAAAGACCCACCTGTCATATAACTATTGTAGTGAGGGATAGCTCTCAAAAGAAAACGGATAAAATATCTATTTAGAAACAAAAGATATATGGAAAAACCTTATAATAGAGAAATATTTAGAGAAAGGGAGGAAGAGAGAACAAAAATATGGGTCAAAAAATAAATCCACTTGGTTTACGACTTGGGGAAACCCAAAAGCATCGCTCCCTTTGGTTCGCACAATCAAAAAGTTATTCTCTGGGTCTCCAGGAAGATGAAAAAATACGGGATTGTATCAAGAAGTATGTACAAAAAAATAGGAGAATATCCTCGGTTTTTGAAGGAATTGCACATATAGAAATTCAAAAAAAAATCGATTTGATTCAGATCATTATCCATATTGGATCCCCAAATTTATTAAAAGAGAGTCGAACACGAGGAATTAAAGAATTACAGATCAATGTACAAAAAGGATTGAATTCTGTGGACTGGAAACTTAACATTGCTATCACAAAAGTTACAAAACCTTATAGACAGCCTAATTTTCTTGCAGAATATATAGCTCTACAATTAAAGAATAGAGTTTCCTTTCGAAAGGCAATGAAAAAAGCTATTGAATTAACTAAAAAAGCGGATACAAAAGGAATTCAAGTGCAAATAGCAGGGCGTATCGACGGAAAAGAAATTGCACGCGTCGAATGGATCAGAGAAGGTAGGGTACCCCTACAAACCATTCGAGCTAAAATCGATCATTGTTCCTATACAGTTCGAACTATCTATGGAGTATTAGGAATCAAAATTTGGATATTTGTAGACAAGCAATGATGGGACTTTCCTTGCCATTCTATTCAGTGATAGAACAAAAAAGGGCAAACTATTCTTTTTACCCTCAATGAAAAGTGAGCAATTATAATTATATAGGGTTGAATAAAAAATTCGATTGAACTTTTGGTAGAATTGCTATGCTTAGTGTGTGACTCGTTGGTTTTTCTTTAGAGTTGGGAATCCAAAAAATGGACTGGACCCTAACTAATAACTATAGAACTTATAACCAGCTCATTGCTTCGTATTATCGATATCCAAGGAACCAGTTACTATATGATGTGTCGATCATATAGTTGTAGCAACTGAAATATTTTTTCATAAATGAAAAATCTCATTCATTATGGGTTGTGAAGTGAAAATATAGGGATGTGGGTAAATGGAAGGATGAGAGAAAGAGAGAAGGAAAATCTAAATGATATAGAATTCCAATATGTATGGTCTATTATAAATAATCTCATACTAATAAAAGGCAGTGTGATAAAGCATCAATACGGATTCTTCCATAATTAGACAATTCATAGAAAAAAATACAAATAATAAAGAGCTTCGAGTCAATAGAGACTGAGGAAATTGACTTGGGAACGAATTGGAATTGTGGAGCTCCATTGCTGAGTTCAGGCCTAGCCATTAATCGAGAAGCTATGGGAACGACGGAACCTATGACTGCAGAAGATTCTATTGAAAACGGAATCCCAATGATTCATTGGGTGGGATGGCGGAACCAACCGGGAACCCATTGATTTATTATGAGAGGCGATGGGTTAACCCTACAAATGAAGCAAAGATGAGAAGAGTAAATATTCGCCCGCGAAATCCCTATTGAATTGCAAATTATTAGCCGATTCAGTAAGGGTCAAGGATCCGTTATAAACAAAAAAAAAATACACGTGTATCTGTAATATTGTTGAATCGTTTCATTCGCGAGGAGCTGGATGAGAAGAAACTCTCATGTCCGGTTCTGCAGTAGAGATGGGATTGAGAAACAACCATCAACTATAACCCCAAAAGAACCAGATTCCGTAAACAACATAGAGGAAGAATGAAGGGAATATCTTATCGAGGCAATCATATTTGTTTCGGGAAATATGCTCTTCAGGCACTTGAACCCGCTTGGATCACATCTAGACAAATAGAAGCAGGGAGACGAGCAATAACACGATATGCGCGCCGTGGTGGAAAAATATGGGTACGTTTATTTCCCGACAAACCCGTGACTGTAAAACCTACGGAAACACGTATGGGTTCGGGGAAAGGATCCCCCCAATACTGGGTCTCTGTTGTTAAACCGGGTCGAATACTTTATGAAATGGGTGGAGTATCCGAAACGGTAGCCAGAGCAGCTATTTCAATAGCTGCATACAAAATGCCTATACGAACGCAATTCATTATTGCGAGATAGGGGTGTGGAACCGGATATTTGTGATGAAAAAGACAATCGCAGATTTAGATTTCCTTATTTCTATTTTTGGAAAGACAATATTTCTTTCTTTTTTCCTTCGACCTTGGCATTGAAAGAAGAGATTCAATTCAAAAAAAAAAAAAAAAATGATATGATTCAACCTCAGACCCATTTGAATGTAGCGGACAACAGCGGGGCTCGAGAATTGATGTGTATTCGAATCATAGGAGCTAGTAATCGCCGATATGCTCGTATTGGTGACGTTATTGTTGCTGTAATCAAAGAGGCAGTGCCCCATATGCCTCTCGAAAGATCAGAAGTGATCAGGGCTGTAATTGTACGTACCCGTAAAGAACTCCGACGTGACGACGGTATGATAATACGATATGATGACAATGCAGCAGTTGTCATTAATAAAGAAGGAAATCCAAAAGGAACTCGAGTTTTTGGAGCAATCGCTCGAGAATTGAGACAGTTGAATTTTACTAAAATAGTCTCATTAGCTCCTGAAGTATTCTAAATACTAGTGGGTGGGACTATGATATAGTCGGTTATCTGAAATAGATCAACCAGTAGATTGTGTTTCAGGCATATACTTTTAACAATTCGTAAATAAATAATGAAAAATTCACAAAAAAAAAAAAAAAAAAACAGAACATGTTGATTATATCAAAACGAGGAGGCACCAATAATTCTAGTTCGACATGAATAGGGATACTATTGCCGATATATTAACTTTTCTAAGAAATGCCGACACGGATAAAAAAGGAACGGTTCGAATAGCATCCACTAAGATCACCGAAAGCATTGTGAAAATACTTCTACGAGAGGGTTTTCTTGAAAACGTTAGAAAACATCGGGAAAACAACAAATCTTTCTTGGTTTCAACCCTGCGACATAGAAGAAATAGGAAAGGAACATATAGAAAGATTTTCAAGCGTATCAGCCGACCCGGTCTACGAATCTATTCCAACTATCAACGAATTCCTAGAATTTTCGGTGGAATGGGAGTTGTAATTCTTTCGACTTCTCGGGGTATAATGACAGATCGAGAAGCTAGACTAGAAGGAATTGGAGGGGAGGTTTTGTGTTATATATGGTGATCCCTCTGGTATCCGAATTGGATCCGCAACTTCGTCTATTTATGACAAAAGAGAGGAAGGATAGGTTGTTTAATATCACCCGCCCTTACCTTTATTTTATTAGTTTCTGGTTCAAGGAGGTTACTCGAAATGAAAGAGAAAGAAAAAAAATCGATTTATGAGGGTTTAATTACTGAATCGCTTTCAAATGGTATGTTTCGGGTTCGTTTAGATAACGAAGATCTGATTCTCGGTTATATTTCGGGGAAGATCCGACGAAATTTTATACGGATACTACCAGGAGATAGAGTTCTAATTGAGGTGGGTCCTTATGATTCAACCAGGGGACGTATAGTTTATAGACTTCCCAAGAAAGATAAAGATAAAGATTCGAACAACAATTAGGTGTGGGTGACTTTTTAAACATTCCTTCGTGGAAATACAATTCGAGGTTCAAAATTTCAAGAGATTTATTTTCTTACAAGGAATAGATTCGGAATTAAGGTAAGGAATAAAAAATATGAAAATAAGGGCCTCGGTTCGTAAAATTTGTGAAAAATGTCGACTGCTCCGTAGGAGGAGACGAATTGTAGTAATTTGTTTCAATCCGAGACATAAACAGAGACAAAAGTAATCTCTCTAAAAATCAAAAGGGATTTTCTAAAGGACCCGATGGACAAATAAAGGATCCGTTTTGATATGAAATGGATATATCCGTATATCTTTGACTCATATTTATGAGATGATAAAATATGACAAAAACTAGACCAAGAATTGGTTCACGTAGGTGGGGGCGTATTGGTTCACGTAAGAGTGGACGTAGAATACCAAAAGGAGTTATTCATGTTCAAGCGGGTTTCAACAATACTATTGTTACTGTTACAGATGTGCTAGGTCGGGTGGTTTCTTGGTCATCCGCTGGTACTTGTAGATTCAGAGGACCAAGAAAAGGGACACCATTTGCTGCCCAAACCGCAGCAGGAAATGCTATTCGTACAGTAGTGGATCAGGGTATGAAACGAGCAGAAGTCAGGATAAAGGGTGCTGGTATCGGAAGAGATGCAGTATTACGAGCTATTCGTAAAAGTGGTATACTAGTGAGTTCCATACGTGACGTAACCCCTCTTCCACATAATGGATGTAGGCCCCCCAAAAAAAGACGCGTGTAGAAATAATAATTGAGCGGATTTCAAGTATATAGAAAGAAACACTTCAATCGGCTGCAAAAAATTCGAAAAAAAAAAAGTATCACTTACGTTTTCCTTATCTATCATCGAACTTTTGTTTAAAAAAAAAAAAAAAAAATGAATCAAGAAAAATTCGAAGTATCCACTAGGATACCGCGCTGGAAGTGTATTGAATCAAGAACCGACAGTAAGCGACTTCATTATAGCCGTTTCATTTTGTCTCCACTTATGAAAGGCCAAGCGGATACGATAGGTATCGCGATGCGAAGAGCTTTGCTTGGAGAAGTAGAAGGAACGTGTATCACGCGTGCAAAATTTGAAAACGCACCGCACGAATATTCTATGATATCTGGTGTTGAAGAATCAGTATATGAAATTTTAATGAATTTGAAAAAAATTGTATTGAGAAGTAATCTGTATGGAACTCGCAACGCATCCATTTGCGCCAAGGGTCCTGAAATCGTAACTGCTCGACATATCATCTTACCACCCTCTGTGGAAATAGTTGATACTTCACAGCATATAGCTAGCCTGACGAAACCAATTGATTTGCGTATTGAATTACAAATCGAGAGGGGTCGCCGTATGAAAACCACGGAAAACTATCAAGATGGAAGTTTTCCTATAGATGCTGTCTCCATGCCTGTTCGAAATGCGAATTATAGTATTCATTCTTTTGGAAATGAAAAACAAGAA